ATGCGTAAAGATCTAATCCGCTTTTCGGCCGAAACAAAACAAGATAAGTCTTTTTTTGTTTGAATTATTTTTCTAAGTTATAAGTTGAAGTGAATTGAAGGAGTTCTATTTGTTCAATTCTACATTCTTTCGATACAAGACGATTAGGAAGACTAAGAATACTTTCTATAAATTTCATTTTTCCCGTCCTCCTTGCCTTGTATTCTATTCCTTTCTATTTGTATACTTATTTTCTATCATTAGGAATGGTATACAAGTAATGAGTTTCAGACATCCCGCAAAAGAAAAAAGAGTAAAAAAAAAAACAAAGAAAAGACTTACTATCGATCAACAAGAATTTGGCACTTTTACCAACTTTATTTTAAGGAATCTCTAGATCTAGAAATTCATTTCGTACAACTGAACCTTTTCAAACTGTTTCTTTTTCAGAACCAAAAAGATTTGTGCCAAAATCACAGATGCCAAGAAGAACAGAAGGCCTTGGACTCGTAATGGATCTTGAAGCACTATTTCCGCGTCTCCCTGACCAAAACCTCCTACATTTGGATTACTTGTTAATGGTTGATCAAGCTTGATGGATTCACCTTCTGAAACAAGAAGTTCTGGTCCTGGAGGTATAATATCAACCACTTGACGTCCTTCTGATGCATCAACTATGGTTATTTCATATCCCCCCTTTTCTTTACGTGCTATTCTGCTTACTATACCAGCAGATGTAGCATTATAAACTGTATTGTTACTCTTGCTACCATCAGGATAAATCTGACCCCTTCCTCTGTTCCCACCTACATATATGGGATATTTTAAGAAGTGAACGTCTTTTTTCGTCGCAGGGTCGGGGGAAAGAATAGGAAAGACGATTTCACTATATTTCTGACCGGGAACAGGACCTATCACAAGAATATTTCTTTTATTAGGACGATAACACTGAAAAGAAAGATTGCCCATCTTTTCTTTCATTTCGGGAGAAATACGATCGGGGGGGGCTAATTCGAATCCCTCGGGTAAAATAAGAACAGCTCCTACATTCAAAGCTCCTTTTTTACCATTAGCAAGAACTTGTTTCAGTTGCATATCATAAGGAATTCGAACAACTGCTTCAAATACAGTATCAGGAAGTACAGCTTGCGGAACTTCAATATCCACGGGCTTATTAGCTAAATGGCAATTGGCACATACAATTCGCCCAGTTGCTTCTCGTGGATTTTCATAACCCTGCTGTGCAAAAATGGGATATGCATTTGAAATAGATGCTCGAGTTATTACATATATCATGATCGATACATAAATGGATCGAGTCATCTGTTCTTTTACCCAAGAAAAAGTATTTCTATTTTGCATGGTCCAATCATTGATCCCCGGAATTTATACAATAAATTTGATAGGTATCTAGTAGAATTCCCTATCCACAAGTTTGCCATTGTATTGATTGTACTGAAAGAATTGTACTATAGTATGAAGTATGAATACCTTGAAGTGAATAAGTTAGAAGTATAAAGAAAAAGATCTAATGAATTATTCATTCATTCATTGAATGATAAATTACTACAAGCGAAGGAGATACACGATTTAAAAAATGGAAGATCCAATATTTCACAATTGTATCTAGAATCACTGGAAAAGTGGAAACAAGACCAGATATAATCTGATCATTCTGAGCCAATCCAAAATCGCTGTAGATCGAACCAATCATTAGTTCCCAACCATGGGTCGAGTGAAATCCGATCCATAAATCAGTAACTAAAAGAATCGAAAAAGCTTTGATTGTATCACTTAAGTTATAGAGAAATTCCTGAATCCAAGAATTTAGAATGAAAAGTTCTTCATTACCCAGAAAAAAATAACCACTTAGAATAGCGAAACAGATTAGATTTGTAGAGAAATGCAAAATGATATGGAAATGAGATTCATTGTGTCTTTGGACCAATTGTATTGTTTCCTTGTGCATTCCTATACGAAGTCTTTGCATATGTGTTTCCGAGTACTCCTTTATCATCTCGTCCAACAGGAATAGTTCTTCTAATTCCAGAAATTTTTCTAGAACATTTTTCTCTTGAATATCATTCAAAAGGATTTCGGATTGCCTGGTATTCCACCAATTAATAACCCAAGTTTCTAGACATTTCTTAAATGAGAGAGAAATCCACCAGGGCAAAAAGAGTATAGACACAAGATATGGGAGGGAAGCCAATGCTTTCTTTTTTTTCATTCTGTATCCATGATGTGAATTGTTAATGAACCTGTTTCATTCGTCGATTCTATCTGAGATTTCTATGAAGCACGAATTATATAACAAGAGCCTATAACTCTAACAAGAAAACAAGAATAAGGTATCGAACCTATGGATCTTTTCCTATTTTTGTTTTTGTGTAAGAATTGAGTCTTTGGATTTAGAATAATCTAGAATAGAACATAGAAGAAGGGCCCTTTTCAAATGAAAAAAAAAGAAGTAAATATTCTTTCCATATTCCAGAGATCACAATTAGGCAAATTGTAACCAATTTCCCCTTCATTTATTCCTTTCGATGAAGACTCGAAAACCCATTTGAACTAACGAATAGAATTTGGATTTAAAGACGAACCCTACCGGATCCTTTAATTCTTTTATTTCTATTTTGAATTCGAAAGATTTCACTGTCTAACCGCAGCGCGGGGATAGAGTATCAATTCAAAAGCCTAAAAATAGGAATTATGTTTTACGAAAACAAAAGACATGTTAGGATATTTGATGAATCTATAATTATTAGACCTTTTACTAGTATAAAGAGTGAAGCTGGACACCATGTGTATGCGTATACAAAAGAGTTTTTGTGTACAAATAGTTTCTATTCTCCTTAATATATTTTTTTTTAATATATTTTATTATTTTATTTGATTAGTTATATTAGATTTTATTAATATTGTTCCATATACGTCCTCCTGCTTTTGAGATGTATTAAGTTCCTTCTTTCATGCTGAGATTTATTCTTCAGTTCATTTCAAAATACTTCAATGGGTATGCGCAAGAAATAGGCCAATTCGGCAGCTTTTTGTTCAATTTCTCGTGGAGTCAAATTATCATCAGTACGGGTCAAAGGAATAGCTCCTTGGCCCCTGACTTCCATATAAAGGACACGACGAGGAAAAAGACCCTCTCTCACCTCCATTCTGATTGATTGGATATCTTTCAGAAAGAAACGAAGGAAGACGCGACGATTTCTTCCAGGAAATCCCCAACGAAAAAGGGACATTATCCCTTCTTTTCTATCGAATTGGTCATAACCACTACCTACATTCCATGAAATTGTGCACCACAAATAAGAACTAATGAATAGACCTGCGATCCCATAAAAAGACATCACGATCCCTTGTGGGAAAAAAAGAATTTGCTGATACGGAAATACGGATATCAGATTTTTACCAAGATAACTGGAAGTTCCAACCACTAAGAATCCTAGTGAACCTAAAAAAAGGATACAGGCCCAGCAAAAATTACTTGTTTTTCGAGACCCCGTTATAAGTTCTATCCATATATGTTCTGATCGCCAGTTCATACTATACTAGATCCAGTTGCATTCGATTGGAATTGAGAGAATAATCCAAAAGGATTTGACTCGACTTTTATTGCTTGATCCCGAAGTAACTTTCATCAACTAGCAGCATTCCGACAGGAACTATTAGGAATAATTGGTTAGATAAATTGAGTTTCTATTTCAAATCTTTTTCAAAAAAGATTTGCTGATCATTTTGAATTTAATCATTTAATTGATTAAGCTATAACCGCATATACATGCATTAATGCGTATATTATGCATCGGCATACATAACAAAACAACTCTTCCATTTGTTTTCGAAAAAGCCACATATCATATATCCTACCATATTACATTAAAAAAGTATCTGTATGATGATCCAGTTTTGAAATAAATTGATGAGATTTGGTCCCATCATATTTAGACAATCTTATTTCTTTGGACATAAAGAGATAAAGAAGCCATTGCGATTGCCGGAAAGACTAGGGCCACTACAGGAACAAAAATAGAGGGAAGGTTAAAATCTATCATAGAATGGGTACCTCAATTTCATATTTGTACCTATTATAATTATAAAGATATCTTATGATAAGTCTATCTATTAGATAGAATATTAAGATAATATTAATATGAAGTATTTCATAATCAATAACGAATGTAGAACTCAATGAAGTGTACCTATTCCTCTTTCTACACGAATATTTATGAGAATCCGCTTTAAGAAATTGGATTCTTCTTCTCCCATCCTTATCTTCATCGTCTATCTATCTTTCCTTTCAAAACACCTTTTTTGTTTTGAAAGGAAAGATAGATAGAAAAGAGTTTCTTATGAGTTCCCGACTTTAACCAATCTTATCCAACAAACAGGGATTCCTAGTGAAAAACGGGGGTTTTCGCTAAATAGAAAGAACTTCTATATTCTTATTATTTGTTATTTGAATATTTCTATTTTATTTCTTTGATTTGAGATTTCTTATTTCTTTTTTTCGATATCTTTTTTTATCTATTTTTCGTTGTTCTATATATGAATATGTCAAAAGGACGGAGAAATTTATTTTTCTTTCCCGGATTTCTCGGAAGGAGAAAGAAATTCTTTTTTATCTTGTCGATAGAGGGATGCTTATTCCTAATCAGGAAGAGAAGTAGAATAAAAAAGGGATCCGGGGCAAAAAGTCATTATCCAAAACTTCTAACTCTTACTACATTTATAACGGATGTCTCCAAAGAAAACACCATCTTCTTAGTTTTATTTTTTTTTTTTCATTATAATGAACTAAATGCATATTCGCTACAAATAAAAATAACTGAAGCTAGTGCTATACTTCCATTTGAAAATGAAGAATTTCAATCTTTTTTTTTTAATCTTGATTCAAGGGAAGGAAACCATGTAGCTGAAATAACTCATTCAGAACACCTTTTAAAGGATTACGTGGTACGATTGGGTCGAATAAGCCCTTATCAAATAAATACTCAGCCACTTGTGAACCG